TTGGTATAACCCATGGTTTCATTTTATATGCATTATAAAGTAAGACAAATTCTGGGAAGAACCAAAATTCTAGATTGGATATGGGACGATTTAGTATTTCTTCATTCATTCCCATCCAATCAAAAAAAAATATTTTTTGATTGGATGGATTGCTTTCTTGATCTTGATGAATCGTAAGATAAAAAAGAGCTTTCTTATCAATTTTATCAGTTATTTGATAATTATTGGTGCCGGTCTTAGTATTTTTATTACTGTTAGTATTGATCCCGATCCATGCTTCAATATCGGCTTTTTTTCTAAGACAAAAATTGATAATTTTCCAATCAAAATATTTTCTATCCGGATTTTTCCCCATATACATAATATCACCCTCTCCTAGATAATTATTGATAGGGGCAATCTCTAGCAGATCAAATAATTTGTATTTATGTTGATTGAAATTATAAGAAATTTCTTGGTTCTTATTTACTTGTAACGGTGATCCATAAATATATGAGTTCTTTTTATTTTCATAATTAATAGATTTATATGATAAAAGATCATATCTATAGTATTTTTGAAAGTTCTCTTTTTGATTCGGTAATAAATAGACTTCATAATCATTTTGTTTTTTATAATGAATTAATTTGTCTTTTTCATATAAGTCCCGTTTGTTTAAATCGTTATTTTGAGCCATACAATATTGATTGATTCGATTTCGCCATTTTTGTGATATTAATCTAGACCATTTAATCTGAGATAAATCGTATTGATAATGACCTCTTAACCAATTTTTCCATTGATTCATTCCAGAATTTCGAAGTTTTTTATGACTTAATTTAGAATGAAATATACCTTGTGTTCCAAAATCATCTTTTATTGAAGTTTTAAGAAAAAAAGATGTTCCGTGATATTGAAGAACAGATTGTAATTTATACAAGTTAATAACTTGGGTTTGTGATAATTTGTAAAATACATATGCTTGTGACAAGGAGGATAAGTCACAAAAAATCGGTGAATTTGGATTATCATTATTAATATTAGAAAGTGACTTTTTTATAGTGGAAATAAAGTGAATTTTATTTTGATTTGTTTTATCAATTCTTGCTTGATTTGTTTCATTATTGTAAATGTATTTATCAATAATTTTGTTTATTGATTCAAGAAAAGGTTGTGTATTGATTCTGGGAATGTTCATGATATATAGAAAGATATTTCTATATATCTTTTCAATAAAAATTTTTATAAAATAATGTAATTTACGGATTAATCGAGCATTTTTTCTTTTTAATATTTTGAAAATATTTTTTTGTGATTCTAATGTAATTCTTTCTATTTGATTTATGATTGTGCTTGTTCTATCAATTAGATCTTTCGTTTTTTTTTCTGTCAGTGAATAATTAGTCCAATTCGTAGATCGAATTTGACTAAACGATTTATGAATTGTCTTATTGTTGATTAGAAAATCTTTTTCTTGTTTAGTTTCGCTTGATTTATCTACTTCTCTCAATAGAATTCTATTGACTTTTGAAAATTCTTTTATTACTCTTGGAACGCTTTTGCTAACCCAATCTTTTGTTTCTTTTGAAACTATTAGAACTAGAAAATACTTCTTTTTTAATTGTCCAAATTTGTTTTTGAGTTCCTTAAAAAAGGGCTTAAAAAAAGAAGGCCGTTTTCGAGGAGAACCAAAAGGAAGGTCAGTTTCCATTCCCCAAACTGTTAAAAAACTAAAATTCTCTTTTTTTTTCTTTTTCTTTCGATCTTGATGAGACGATCCTAGCTTAGATTCGTGCCAAGGTTTCAGACTGAAAGGAAATAAGATCTTTATCTGAACACCGTCTAGTAACCAATTTTTCGGAAATTCTGTTTCTGATAATTGAATACCATTATAGGTGCATTTAACATGTCTTTCTCTATTCCACTCCTTGAAATCCTCAGACCATTCAGGAATTTGCAAGAATAACATACGGCCAACATTTTTAGCTATTATCAATGAAGGTAATAGAATATATTTTCTAAAAATTGATTGAGTTACTAACATGGAACCTCGTATTACGTGAGCAAATGGAATGATATCCCAAGTTTCCGCTATTTCTATCTGCGCCTTCTCCTTTCTTTTGTTTTTTTTGTCCTTTTCTTTTTCTTTTATTTGTTTTTCTGTATAATCTAAAATTTTGAATTCTTCATGATTCTCCATCCTATTTTGAAAAAGGAGTTTCATCAGTCTGGAGATATCAAAAGAAAAAAGGAGGGATTTGTTTAGTCTGTCCAAAAAAATAAGGGAATGTACATTTGCTTGAAACGGTTCCCAAATAACAGTTTTACGCCTTTGAGCGCGCATAGAACCTTTGATTATGTCTCGACGAAAATCTGATTGTTGTGAATAACGTATCAAAGCTACTTCGTCTATTTGATCAGGATCATTAGTCTTAGTATTGATCGTCTGTTGGTTATTAGTAAAAATCACTACACGTCTAGCTTTTCTTGAGCGAATCTGATACTCCATCGCCATCTCTTC